AAACAATAAGAAAAAGATATGAAAAAGATCAAATACAAATATTGGAATTATGACTTTTCTTTTATTACATATTTGAAATGAAAGTTGCAATTGGTTGGTAAATAATATGATCAAATAATTAGTTAAGTTTTTTATTTAGTTATCAAATCTAGTTATCAATTAGTAACTACAGAAAAAAAAAAAGATATTTTTGAAATGATATGATATCATATGATATTTGATATTTTGAATAATTGGATTTTTCTTTTACATTCTATTCATTATATTCTAATTATATAAAATTCTTATAATTATGTTATAATTATGTAATTTCTAGATATATGATATATTTCTAGATTTAAGATAGATTTATTTTTTTCTATTTTTATGTTATGATATTATTAAGGGAATTTTAGAATTTATGGAATGAAATAATAACTAATAAAAAGTAATTCTTGAACAATAGAAATATATGTCTTTCACATACAACGAGAAAAAGGAGTCACCTAACCTTTTGAATGGCAGTTCCAAAAAAACGTACTTCTATGTCAAAAAAACATATTCGTAGAAATCTTTGGAAAAAAAAAGGATCTTTAGAGGCAGTAAAAGCTTTTTCTTTAGCTAAATCTATTTCCACCGGACAGTCAAAAAGTTTTTTTGTGCGACAAAAAAAAGTCTTGGAAAAATCTTAATTGACATGTTTCAAAGAACTTCCAAATTTCCATTTTTGAATTGGAAGACAAATGATTCATTTCTCTTTATTATTTAAAGCTAGGTAATATGAAAAATAAGGATCTTTCTGTCTACTTGATTCAAAGTACTCAGTATTGTGTATTTTCTTTTTTTTTTTTTTTTTTTATCATTTTTTTTTATAGTCTTTCTATATTTCTATTATATTCTATTATTGAAATTTCTATTGATTGATATTGAGATATTGAATTCGTGAGATGTTTTTTTATTTCCTATGAATTGTGCTTTTCTATTTTGAAAAGCACAATTACGATAAACAAGGAAGAATCTGAATATTTCATTAGACTTTATACTTAAGGTGTTGGGTTTCAAAATCATTAGAAAAAATTATGAATTTTATACTCCGACTGAAAACGAAAATTTTGAATTCTGACTGTTCTGGATAAACAAGAACTAGGTTTATAGTACGGAAAGTTGATTTTGAAAACTGAACTTATGAAGATGAATATACTAATTAAGTATTCTTGATATTGAACATTTACATATGACATATGAATGAATGGAAATGCATCTTTCTTCATTGTTTCCTAAACTCTATTGAGTATCGACAATTCAACATGAATTTCTTATTATTATTTAAGGTAAGCCGCCATGGTGAAATTGGTAGACACGCTGCTCTTAGGAAGCAGTGCTAGAGCATCTCGGTTCGAATCCGAGTGGCGGCATAAATAAGAATTTATGTTAAGAAATAATAGAAATATAGACACAATAGATCTAATAGAATATAAAATATTGAAAATATTATCTTTTAGATTCTATTTAATCCCCCGATTTCCATTATTTAAAAGGGACTCTTCTTTATGATATTTGTAACCTTAGAACATATATTAACTCATATTTCCTTTTCGATCATCTCAATTGTGATTATAATTCATTTGATGAACTTATTAGTCTACGAAATCGAAGGATTATGTAATTCGTCAGAAAAAGGGATGGTAGCTACTTTTTTCTCTATAACAGGTTTTTTAGTTATTCGTTGGATTTCTTCGGGACATTTTCCTTTAAGTAATTTATACGAATCATTAATCTTCCTTTCATGGAGTTTATCCATTATTCATATGATTCCGTATCTTAGGAATCATAAAAATGATTTAAACGCAATAACTGCACCAAGTGCTATTTTTACCCAAGGTTTCGCCACGTCGGGTTTTTCAACTGAAATGCATCAATCTGCAATATTAGTACCTGCTCTACAATCTCAGTGGTTAATGATGCATGTCAGTATGATGTTATTGAGCTATGCAGCTCTTGTATGCGGATCATTATTATCAGTTGCTCTTATAGTGATTACATTTCAAAAAAAAATCGATTTTTTTTTGAAAAACATTTTCAGTTTAAGGAAGTCGTTTTTCTTTGGTGATATGGAATATTTGAACGAAAAAGGAAGTTTTTTAAAAAAGACTTCTTTCCTCTCATTTCAAAATTTTTACAAATATCAATTAATTCAGCGTTTGGATTATTGGAGTTATCGTGTCATTAGTTTAGGGTTTACCTTTTTAACCATAGGCATTCTTTCTGGAGCAGTATGGGCTAATGAAGCATGGGGTTCGTATTGGAATTGGGACCCTAAGGAAACTTGGGCATTTATTACTTGGACCTTATTTGCAATTTATTTGCATACTAGAAAAAATTCAAAATTGCAAGATCAAGGCACGAATTCGGCATTTGTAGCTTCTATAGGATTTCTTCTAATTTGGATATGCTATTTTGGGATCAATCTATTAGGAATTGGGTTCCATAGTTATGGTTCATTCCAATTAATATCTAATTGAAGAAAATAAACTACATAAAAAATACATAAAAAATAAAGAAGAAATAAAAGAATCGTTTGATACAAAATGAAATTTTGTGCGAGTTTTTGAGAACCATTGAAATATAGGAATTATTCAAAAGGTTCTCAAAAACTTTAGATGTATCTCATTACAATTCTAATTCACCCTTCCCTTTTTTCATTGTACAACGAAGAATCGTGAAAATATGAAAGTCAAAGAATTCTAAGACTTTCTTTCCAATTAATGAAATTTATTGAATCTAAAAAAAGAATTAGTATCTATAAAAATAATTAGATAAGAAAACTTGTACCTTGTCAACCGATAACGGGAGAACAAAATCAGGATAAATACCAATTCCTATTACAGGTAGAAAGATACAGATCGAGACAAAAAGTTCTCGTGGTCCAGAATCAAAAAAATTCGAGTTTGGAATATTGAATAACTTGTATCAATAGAAAATCTGATGTAACATAGTAAAAAAGAGGATTCCAATTGCCATTACAAAAGTAATTAACATTTTTGGCATGAAAAGATATTTTGGGCTGGTATTTATTTCAAAAAGACGAAAAATTATGCAACAAAACCACTCATTCCTTACAATGCAAGAAAAACCATCGAGAAACTACTAAACATGTTAAATATTTTTGGCATTGGGATAGATATTCCCATCTCTTCGAGACAAACAAAACGTATTCTATCACAACTTGTTCCTGCTAATAAAAAAGTGCAGTACCCATCAATACATAAGAGAGTATTTGTAAAAAGGCTCCATTAAGTCCTATACCAGTTATAGAACCAATTCCTATAATTAGGAAATACATGTGAGATACGGAAGAATAGGCAATACGTTTTTTAAATTATGTTGACCGAGAAAAGTTGAAGCTGCATAAATAATTTGTATTATTTCTACTATCACCAATCAGGTAGATAATCTAGAATGAGCGTGAGCTAATAATTCCATATTGATCCGAATCAATTCATATATCTTTAATAAGATTCCAGCTAAAAGTATACATGTACTGTGATGTGCGGTATCTGGTAACCATGTATGTAGGGGTATCGTCGGCGATTTGACAGCATAAGTAATAATCAAACCAAAATAGAGTATTATTTCCAATGCTGCAAGATACGATTGATTAACTAATTTTTATGAATCTACTATCGGTTCATTGGAACCTTCTAAATCCATACCTAGAACTCTTATTAAGAGAAAAAAGGAGCCTCCGGCAAAACTTTGTAGCCAAGTAAAGGCCTCCCCACATGATAAAAAAAGTAAAAGGTCTCGAGAAGAAAAAGATTCTATTTGGCCACTATACATTGCTAACATTAATAAATAGAAAAATCGCGGATTTGAAGTAACTGGCCAAGCTGCTAAAGTAGCTAGAAATCCTGTCAGTAAAATGGGTCCTATGGAAAGTCCATCGGTTTCCAGTCTCCAGTGAAAATCAAAAAGATTGATCCGTTTAGAATCTTCCTTCAATTGGGTTAATGGATCGTCCAATTGGAAATGATAACAAAATAAATAGGTCATTAGAAGGAACTCTAGGATACATATACATAGAGTATACCACTTATACACCTTATTATTTGCATTATTTCCCCTATGAGGAAAAAAGACAATTGAATAACCCGCGAATAAGGGCAAAACAAGAAGTATTGTTAACCAAAGAAAATAACTCGTGATAAAGACAAGATAAAATTAGACCAGAAAAACCCGTGCTCGGGAGAAGAATAATAGATTTTCTTTTCTCGAGTACGGGTTTTTGTCGGTAAAGAGGAATCAAATGATTCAAGTGGAATTTTTTATCACATATCAATAAGAAAGACCCATGCTACGAGTTGTTTCATGCCATAAATAAACACGGACACTCAAAAAATCCGTTGGACAAGCGGATTCACATCTTTTACAACCTACACAATCTTCGGTTCTTGGCGCAGAAGCAATTTGCTTAGCTTTACATCCGTCCCAAGGTATCATTTCTAATACATCCGTGGGACAAGCTCGAACACATTGGGTACATCCTATACATGTATCATAAATCTTTACTGAATGTGACATTGGGTCTATAAATTCCAGTTTTGAACACAAAAGATTTTCGATCTGGGAAAATAAGAAAATGAAATAATCATAGATTTTATATTATAGACACCAGACGAATCAATGATTTATCAAAATTTTAAGAATCAATAGATTTTTTAATCTGTTTATGAGAAAGTGCCAAGATACTTTGATTTCCATTTCAATAACCATGAAATAGAAATTTATGAATCCAATTCATTGGAATCTTTCTATATAATGAAGATAGAAATAGAATTTCTAATTAAGGATTAAGGATATTATGATATAATATATATCAAAATATATCAAATGAATACGTTTGTTATTAGTTTAGTTATAGAATAGGTTAATATAAATCTATAGGAACTAAAAGTCTTATGCTTTGATTTCTATGTGAAAATAGAAGAATTATGACTAATTATTCAGTCAGCGATTTCATAATTGATCCATTCTCTCTCATCCTAGGTAAAGTCAATCTTGTTGTGATAGGAATGAACAGAAACAAATAAGCTTTAGCTAATGTAATAAAGTGTAATAAAGGCACTAATTGCTATTACAAAGACTCTAAACATTTTATTCCAAAAAGTTTAGTAAGAAATATGTACGGAATAGAAAAATTCCATACATCTCAGTACAGAACTTTTTTAAATAATGAAGAAACTCATAAATTTAGGTAATAAGCAAGATAAAAGAACCCGGATTTTATACCTGAATATTCGAACCTGCTACTAATTCCTCCTCTGCTTCTGGTAAATAAAATAAATCAAAAGGTAATCTTTCACATTCTGCTATAGAAAACATTAGAAAAACTAAAAAACCTATGAGCTGACGCCACAGATTCCATCCCCCAAAACCATAAACTCTATTAGGACTGTGCCTCAATTATATCAACTGTACTTGAACTTTTAGATAATTATAGTCGATGATAATATCACTGCTCCTAATCACTATTACAAAATCTTACATGAAACCTAAACTTCATATGATTTCTTTATGGGCATAAAGAAATGTAAGGTAAAGAATATTTCAGCTCTCTTTGGACCCTTGGTAGATACAATGTAAAGATAAACTGGATGTTGGAGAGTCCTCAATTCGCCCAATAAAATTCTGTCTGCTAGAATAAGAAAAGCAATTCCTAACTGCCCACTTCTTTTTTATTGATACCCAGTATAGTAATAAATACAGTTGATCTTTTGCATCCGCTTCAGGATATGACGACTAATAAAATAATCTCAATCTTAAGATAAACAACTTATGTTTACTTCAATTTTCTTATTGTACCTAGGGAATGATATTTTTATTGTTTTACTGCAAATTGAGGAGCAGTTTTGTTTTACTTATTCACTCATATAACTATTTGGTTTAACTCATTGAACTGAAATGTTTCAGAAAAAAGATGAAGATATTTATTCAAGACATTCAATTTCTTTATCTTCACTTCATTTATAAAATAGAAAGTTTCTAAATTAAAAAAGAAATAAAAAAAGATTTTTTTATTCTTTTCTTTCATATTCTTATTTCCATATTGAATTATATTTAGATTTTATTTTATTGAAATTCATTTCTTTTATCTTTTCTATAAATTTCTAAAAAAGAGATAAAAAAAGTTCATGTTCCAACGAATTACACGTAGAGATATTGCTAACACACATAGAGTTAATGGTATTTCATAACTAATTGATTGAGCTGCAGCTTGTATACCGCCTGAAAAGGAATATTTATTATTTGATCCATATCCTGACATAAGAAAACTGATGGGGACAATACTTGAAAAGGAAATCCATAAAAGAACACCTATATTGAGATCAGTTAAAACAAGAAGGTGATATTCAAAAGGAATTACTAAATGATTTAGTAGAATTTAGATAAACCCTACAGAAGGTCCGACCTTAAATAAACGAATATTACCTTTAGATAAAAGAGGATCCTCCCTCAAAAGTAGTTTGGTCCCATCCGCTAAAGCTTCAGGTCAAATACATTGTTGTATTGCTGCAGATATTTTTCTTTCTAACTACACAGTGACTAATACCCATTGTTATTCCTAAGACAAGGGTGAAAATGGGTACAAAAATCCATATGAGTCCATAGATTTATTTTAAGGATTCTAATCTATAAAAAGAATTAATAGTTTGTACTTCTGTCGTATCAATTATAATTTCAACGATCAACTCTGATATCTATATTACCTAGTAATTACCTAGTATCGTCATGATGTCAGTCAATTTCATTCTTTTAACTATATATGGGGGAAAGATTTGCAAATTTATGAAACCAGGTGGACAAATTTTCCATCTCCAGGGGAAAACACTACTATCTCCTATTACTCAAATTCCTAATTCTAATTTTGGACCTCTACCTTTACATAAAGTTCTTGTTTTAACAATTCAAAATAGGGTGAATGTTTTTTAGTAAGAAATATATATTCAAAACTATTCCATTTGATGTCCTATGAAAGGTTTTCTAAATTTTCATAAAGTCCTCCAGTAATTCCTTCTAGAACCTGTTGAATGATTTTTATGGATTCTTGCATTTCACCAATTCTTACTAAATAGTGATCTAATGTATCGCCTTATTTTTGTCATTTTACTTTCCAATTAAATTTATTGTAACACGCATAGAGATCAACTTTGTGAAGATCTCATTGGATTCCATAAGCTCGTAGCATTGGTTCTTATAAACCCCAATTTATTGTCTCCTCTTCAACAATAATGCCACTCCTTCAACTCGTTCCAAAAAAAAATGGGATTTCGCGTAATGAGTTTTTGATACTCAACAAGTTCTGTTAAAAAATAATCACAGAAATCAAAACATTTATCTATCCAGTCATAAGGTAAATCCGCAGCTACTCCTCCGATGCAGAAAGAATTATGCATCATCCGTATACCTGTGGCGACTTCAAATAGATCATATATTAATCTCCTCTTCTCTATTAAAATATAGAATAAAATAGAGAAAAAGGGAGTCTGTGCACCAATAGCGGCCATAAAAGGACCAAGCCATAAAAAATGGGAAGTTATACGGCTTAGTTCCAGCAGATATAACTGGCCCTTTTTTTTAGGCACTTGAACAATTTCCAATCGTTCTGGTGCATTTACTTTTCTAAATTCTGTAAACATAGTAGCTAAATAATCCTAACGTGTGACATAAGGCAAATATTGTCTAATTGTTTTGTTCTCCGCTATATTTTTCATCCATCTGTGTAAATAGCCCAATATAGGTTTACAGTCAATAACATCTTCACCATCCAGAGTAACGATCAGCCGAAGAACACCATGCGTTGATGGGTGGTAAGAATTGACTATTCTCAAATTTTTTTGTAGCCGGTACAGTCATATTTTTTCTTAATTCATTAATTTCTTAAAATGAAAAAAAAACTGAACTAAGAAAAAAATTAAAAAATAAAAAAAGACCGAGGATAATAATAAGAAACTCAAAGAAGAAATTCAAATTTAATTAACGAGTTTTTGGTTCCCGAATATCTAACTGATCCATTAATTTTTTATAACGCACTTTATTTTTCTTTGATAAATAAGTCAATAATCGTTGACGTTTTCCCAAAATTATTCGTAGACCTCTTTGCGATAAAAAATCTCTTTTGTGCAATTCTAAATGTGAAGTAAGTCTCCGTATCTTACTGGTGAAATGGAATACTTGAAATTCAACAGATCCACTATTTTCTTCTTTTTCTTCTTGTGTAATAACTGAGATGAATGAATTTTTGACCATAAATTAAAAATTCTATCTTTATTTTTTGTGAATTTTACCGATCAGGAAAAATAATAAGAAATAATATTTCTTATGCCAGTTATTTTTATCTAGTATACATCAAAATTGGATTCTATTCATAAAATAGAACAATTTATTTTTTTTTTTTTTCATTGGAATTGAATTCATTTCGAATTGTTAATACATATGTATTCTTGACATACTGAACCGACTGCTATTATTGGTATCAAACCAATAGCGATTCATACAAGCTAAATCTTCTAATTGATAATTGGGCCAAATAAACAATTTGAATTTCATGAAATTTTTTCCATCTTTATTAATATATTTTCCCTCATTCAAAAATTGCCCACAGTTTCTTATTTTGTTTTCATTGCAAAATCTTGGATTTCTATCCACAACATGAAAATTTCGGGAATTGAAACAAATTCGAATTCGAAATTCTCTACGACGTCTGGGAGATAGAATATTTTCAGGAACAAGTAAATCATAATGATTTTTGTCTCCACTCAAAAATATGTTGCTGTGTCGTACAATGGATTTTTCAAAAACCCCTTTCTCAATATATCTTTTTTTTGTGTATTTTTTATTTGTTTGGTGCTTCTTATTATCGACCAATGAAATATCTATAGTTTGATATAGAATAGATTTTCCGTCCCTTCGTATAGATAGAAAAATTGGTTCAATAATAAATATTCCCTTTCTTATCAATTCTGCAAGAACTAGGTCCTTTTGAATCAGCATTTCATCTAGATTTATTTCACCTCTTTGAATCGAAGATATAGCAATTTCCTTTGGATTTATCAGTCTAAGTAGGAGACAATATACCCTGATATTTTTCATTATTTTCTTATTCAAAGGATCAGCCCATCTTAGTTGAAAAAGGAAATATTTTCTCAAAAAGAAATCTAGTTCCATTTCATTCTTGTTCTTATATTGTTTTTTTTTTATAACCTTTTCTAATCTTGCGTAATCTTCTTCAACAGCTTTTTTCTTTTTTTGTTTTAGTAGATTCAATACAAGATTTTTTTGAACCTGTTGTTGGATTTCTTCCTGCTTGTAATTTCCTAATTCAAGATCTTTTTTTTTATTAGATGATTTCTTTGGATTTACGTTAATGTTTTTACTTTTTTCATTTATAGAAAAATGAAAAAAGAGTGATTTGATTGGAATGATCCAAGGTTGAATTTTATATACATCAAAAAGTAGCACAAATTCTGGGAAGAACCAAGTTTTTAGATTGGATATAGTATCATTATTTGATGCGGTATCATATAACCTTTTTTTATTCATTCCCATGCAATCAAAAAAGAAACTTTTTTGATTGCACGGTTTGATCTCTTGATGAATTGTAGGATTAAAAAGATCTTTTTTTTCCATTTTTTGGAAATTATTGATTTCAGTCTTAGTATTATTCTGAATCTTGATGCCAATATGTGCATTGGTCCAGATCTCAATATTATTTCTAAAACAAAGATTCAGAATTCTACAATCAAAATATTTTCTATCCAAATTTGTATTCCTATAAATAAGGTATCCTTTTTCTAGATAATCATTATTAGGTATACTTACCAATATATAAAATGATTCAGGTTTCGATGTATTGAAATGATATGGAATTTCTTGGTCCCCGTTTCTTTCTAATGTTGATCCAGAAATGTATAAATTAGGGAGGCTTATGTATTTATATGATAAAAGATCATATCTATAATGTTTTTTCCATTTGTCTTTTTGATTCATAAATGAATTCTCTGCATAGTCATTTTTATTCATAGAATAAATGGATTGGTATTTTTTATATAAATCCAATTGGTTTGATTCCCTTTTTTGAATCAAACGATGTTTATTGATTCTATTTTTCCATTCTTTAGGTACTGATTGAAACCTTTTTTTTTGAGATAAATCGTATTGATAATGACCTTTTAACCAGTTTTTCCATTCGTTCATTACATACGTATGAATTTTCTTATGTCTTGATTTAGAATTAAATATTCCATGTAGTATACAATAGTCTTTTAAATTATCCTTAAAAAAAGGATAGCTCCCTTGATATTGAAGTACAGGTCTCAATTGAGACTTATTAAGTAATGGGTTTTGTGATATTTTGTAAAAAACATATGCTTGGGACAGGGAAGATAAGTTCCAATAAGTATTGGAATTTTTCTTGCTATTCTTAGTATTATCAGTATTTGAAAACAATTTTTTTTTTTTTATAGTCAAAAGAAAATTCATTGTATTTTTATTTATTTCATCAATTCTTTCTTGTTCTTGATTTATTTCATTGTTGTAAATGGATTTCTTAAATATCTTTTTTGTTGATTCAAAGAAAAGTTGTGCATTGATCTTAGAAATGGTAATGGTACATGGCAAAATATCTATATATATTTTTTCAATGAATGATTTGATAAAGTAGTGTGATTTACGTATTAATCGGATATTTTTCCTTTTTAAGATTTTCCAAATCTGTTTCTGTGATCCCGATCTTTTATTATTAGAAATTATAACTATTTTTTCTTTTTTCTTGTCTTTTGCGATTTGTTCAATTCTATTTCTGATTTTGATTGTCTTATCAGAAAGATCTTTCATTCTTCTTTCTATTAGTGAATAATTAAACCAATTCATCATTTGATTTAGAACGGAAGATTCGGGAAGAATCTTATTATTTTTTTTGAAATCTTTTTTGTTTTCGTTCGGTTCATATACTTTTTCTTTTCTCACTTCAAATAATAAATTTGGATTTATTTTCTCCAGTTTTTTCATTATTAGGTTGATAACTCGAATGAGTTTGATGACTCCTTTTGTTTCTTCTTTTCTAACTTTTAGAAAGGATTTTCTTTTTTTATTTATTAAAACTTGTAAAAATTTCTTTTTCACTTTTTTCTTTCTTTTTTGGAGTTCTTTATAAATAGGTTCAAAAAAGAAAGGTCGTTTTCGGGGAGAACCAAATGGAAATTCCGCTTCCATTCCCCAGACTGTTAAAAAACAAAAATTTGTTTTTTTCTCTTTTTTTTTCATTCGATCTCTATGATGAGATCGTGCCTTAGATTTTCTCCAAGGTTTTAGACAGAAAGGATATAGAATCTTTATCTGAATACCGTCTATTAACCAATCTTGGGGAAATTCTGTTTCTGATAATTGAACACCATTATAGGTGCATTTAATATGGATTTCTCTATTCCATTCCTTAAAATCCTCGTCCCACTCGGGAATTTGAAATAATAACATACGGAAAAGATTTTTGGCTATTATTAATGAAGGCAATATAAAGTATTTTCTAAGAAAAGATTGGGTTACTAACATTAAACCTCTTATTACTTGAGTAAATATAAAGGTATCCCAAGCTTCTGATATTTCTATCTGTTCATTTTTATATTTTTTTTCTTCTTTCTCCTTTTCTTCTTTTGTATCTTCATTTTCAAAATAGGAAAATTTTAATTCTGATTCTTGTTCTCTGTCCATCCAATTCCTAAAAATTAGATTCTTCATTTCGTTGATATCAAAATACGAAAAAAAAGATGTTTTGTCTAGACGATCCAAAAAAAGCGGGGAATGTACATTTACTTGAAAGAGGCCCCAAATAACTGTTTTACGTCTTTGAGCGCGCATGGATCCTTTGATTAGATTGCGACGAAAATCCGATTGTTGTGAGTAACGTATCAAAGCCACCTCTTCCATTTGATCATCATTTTTATCATTGTTACTAGTATTCAAGATATTTCTAGTATTCTGAATACTAGAAATAGAATTGGTATTTTGATCATTATCATTATAAATTATTACACGTTTGGCTCTTCTTGAATGAATCTCATAATATTCTTCCTCCAATTCTTCTTCATTTTCTTCTTCCTCTTCTCCCAAATTCTCGGTTAATTTGTATGACCATCGAGAAACCTTTTTACTGATTTCTTCTTTTCTAATTCCAATAGATTTCTTTTTCATTATTTTTTGGTCTTTTGTATGTGTTGTAATTACATCAAATACAAATTGCAAATATTTTGCTTGACTTTCTGAATCAATTCCTTTTTCTTCTGTAGAATTCAAAAATGATTGACGGTGAGGTTTTACGAAATCATTAAGAAGTAGATCATGAATCTTATTTCTAAAAAAAACTTCTACTAAATTTTCTGTATCTGTATAAGTATTCATGATTTCACGTGAATCTAATTCTTTTCTCGTTCCTCGATATGGTCCGTTGAAAAAAGGATCATATGCTT